TGATCTAAGATTTAGATTCATATTCAAAATATGAATGGAAAGAGAACATAATAGAAAAATATGGGACAAAAAATAAATCCACTTGGTTTCAGACTTGGTACAACCCAAAGTCATCGTTCCTTTTGGTTCGCACAACCAAAAAATTATTCCGTGGGTTTACAGGAAGATGAAAAAATACGGAATTGTATCAAGAACTACGTACAAAAAAATAGTAGAATATCCTCGGGTTTCGAAGGAATCGCACGTATAGGAATTCAAAAAAGAATCGATTTGATCCAGGTCATAATCCATATTGGATTCCCAAATTTATTAATAGAGGGCCGAACACGAGGAATAGAAGAATTACAGATGAATGTACAAAAGGAACTTCATTCTGTGAACCAGAGACTCAACATTGCTATCATAAGAGTTGAAAAACCTTATGGACACCCAAATATTCTTGCAGAATATATAGCTTTACAGTTAAAAAATAGAGTTTCGTTTCGAAAGGCAATTAAAAAAGCTATTGAATTAACTGAACAAACAGATACAAAAGGAATTCAAGTACAAATCGCAGGGCGTATCGACGGAAAAGAAATTGCACGTGTCGAATGGATCAGAGAAGGTAGGGTTCCCCTACAAACAATTCGCGCTAAAATTGATCATTGTTCCTATACAATTCGAACTATTTATGGAGTATTAGGCATAAAAATTTTTATATTTGTAAACGAGAAATAATAGAGCTTCATTTGTCTTGCCATTCTGTCCAGTGATAGAACAAAAAATTACAAACTGTTTCATTCTTTTTCTGTTAAATCAAACAAAAATGAACAATTCTAATTCTATAAGGTTGAATAAAAATTCGATTGACCATTTAGTATAATTGCTATGCTTAGTGTGTGACTCGTTAGTTTTTTCTTTAGAGTTTAGGGTTGAGATTAAAAAAAAAAAAAAAATAGACTAACCCCTACTATGAACTTAGTAACATATAAATTAATAACCAACTTATTGCTTCGTATTGTCGAGATCCCAAGAAACAGTCATTATATGGGTGGATCGATCATATAGTTGTAGCAACTGAAATTTTTTCCATAAAAAAGAAATCTGATTATGGGTTGTGAAGCAAAAATAAAGGGATGTGGATAAATGGAAGGATGATAGAAAGAGAGAACAAAAATATCAATGATATATGAGACCAAGATGTATGGTCTATGAATTACCTCATAAAAGGCAGTGTGATAAAGCATTAATACTGATATAATCTATAATCAATACTGATATAAATATATAAATATATAAATATATAAATGAAATATAAATAAATAATATAAATTAATAAAATGAAAATATAAATATAAAAAAATCAAAAAAAAATAATAAATAATAAAGAGCCTCGGGTTAATAAAAACTGAGGAGATTGACTCGGGAACGAATTTTGCCGGAAGCTCCATTGCAGAGTTCAGGCCTAACCATTAATGGAGAAGCTATGGGAACGACGAAACCTGTGACTGCATAGGATTCTATTGAAAACGAATCCTAATAATTCATTGGGTGGGATGGCGGAACGAACCAAGAAAAAATTGATTTATCCTGAGAGGTGTCATGAATTGACACCTACGAATGAAAGGGTCAATATTCGCCCGCGAAACCTTTATTTATTGGATTACAATTTTTTGGCGCGACTCGGTTCGATAGAGGTAAAAATAAGGATTCATTATATTCTACGTTATATTCTAAAAAAAGAAGCATTTTTTATATTTTCTATATCTAATCTATATCTAATAATATACACGTCTAGCTGTATATTTTGTATATACATCTTCCTATGTAACAAATTAAATATCAATAAATGCCATTCATTACTTCTAATTACTTTTACTTCTAATTACTTATATATCTATTATATTTACTTATATATCTATTATATATATCTATTATATTTATTTATATCTATTATATTTATTATTTATATATTTATTATTTATATTTTTTATTATTTAATATTAATATTTATTATTTTTAATATTAATATTTATTATTTAATAATATTATATAATATTATAATTATACATGTTATAATTATACATGTGTATCTGTAATATTATTGAATCGTTTCATTCGCGAGGAGCTGGATGAGAAGAAACTCTCATGTCCGGTTCTGCAATAGAGATGGAATTAAGAAACAACCATCAACTATAACCCCAAAAGAACCAGATTTCGTAAACAACATAGAGGAAGAATGAAGGGAATATCTTGTCGAGGCAAACATATTTGTTTCGGCGAATACGCTCTTCAGGCACTTGAACCCGCTTGGATCACAGCTAGGCAGATAGAAGCGGGGCGGAGAGCAATGACACGATATGCGCGTCGTGGCGGAAAAATATGGGTACGTATATTTCCCGACAAACCTGTTACAGTAAGACCTACGGAAACACGTATGGGTTCGGGAAAGGGATCCCCCGAATATTGGGTATCTGTTGTTAAACCGGGTCGAATACTCTATGAAATGGGCGGAGTATCAGAAACTGTAGCCAGAGCAGCTATTGAAATAGCTGCGTGTAAAATGCCTATACGAACTCAATTTGTTATTTCACGATAGGGATGTAAAACTAAACAAAAGGGATATTGAGGATGAAAGAACAACCGCAGGTTTCTTTTTTTCTGGACGGACAATATTTCTTTTTTTCCTTCATCCTTTGCATTGAAATAACAGGTTCAAATAAAAAATATATGATTCAACCTCAGACCCTTTTGAATGTAGCGGATAACAGCGGAGCTCGAGAATTGATGTGTATTCGAATCATAGGAGCTGGTAATCACCGATATGCTCATATTGGCGACGTTATTGTTGCTGTAATCAAAGAAGCAGTGCCAAATATGCCTCTAGAAAGATCAGAAATCATTAGAGCTGTAATTGTACGTACATGTAAAGAACTCAAACGTGACAACGGTATGATAATACGATATGATGACAATGCAGCGGTTGTCATTGATCAAGAAGGAAATCCAAAAGGAACTCGAGTTTTTGGTGCGATCGCTCGGGAATTGAGACAGTTGAATTTTACTAAAATAGTTTCATTAGCTCCCGAAGTATTATAAATACTAGTAGATGACACTATGATATAGTAGACTATCTGAAATAGATCAAATTAATAGATTGTGTCTCACGCATATACTTTTATTTAAAAAAAAAAAAAAAAAACAAAGAAAAAAGAAAAAAGGAAACATGTTGATTATATCAAAATTAGGAGGCACAAAAAATTATAGTTCGTTATGGGTAGGGACACTATTGCCGATATAATAACTTCTATAAGAAATGCTGACATGAATAAAAAAGGAACGGTTCGAATAGCATCTACTAATATCACCGAAAACATTGTTAAAATACTTCTACGAGAAGGTTTTATTGAAAACGTTCGGAAACATCAGGAAAATAACAAATATTTCTTGGTTTCAACCCTGCGACATAGAAAGACTAGGAAAGGAATATATAGAACCGTTTTAAAGCATATCAGCCGACCCGGTTTACGAATTTATTCCAACTATCAACAAATTCCTAAGATTTTAGGTGGAATGGGAATTGTAATTCTTTCTACTTCTCGAGGTATAATGACAGATCGAGAAGCTCGACTAGAAAGAATTGGAGGAGAAATTTTGTGTTATATATGGTGATCCTCCTCCTCTGGTATCCTAATTTTCTCTCTAACTTCCCATTTGTGAAATAGAGAGGAAAAGTGAGTTATATACCTCTTCCTTCATTAGTTGATACTTCAAGGGGGTTACCTGGAATGAAAGAACAAAAATTGATTCATGAAGGTTTAATTACTGAATCACTTCCCAACGGTATGTTCCGGGTTCGTTTAGATAATGAAGATCTAATTCTAGGTTATGCTTCAGGGAGGATCCGGCGCAGTTTTATACGGATACTACCAGGAGATAGAGTAAAAATTGAAGTAAGTCGTTATGATTCAACCAGAGGACGTATAATTTATAGACTTCGCAACAAAGACTCGAGCGATTAGGTGATTTTTTAAACATTCCTTTCATGGGGACACAATTCGAAGTTAAAAAAAAAAAAATATTCAAGAAACTTATTTTCCTCAAAAGAGTAGATTCAGAATTAAGGTAAGGAATAAGAAATATGAAAATAAGGGCTTCTGTTCGTAAAATTTGTGAAAAATGTCGACTGATCCGTAGGCACGGACGAATTATAGTGATTTGTTCCAATCCGAGACATAAACAGAGACAAGGGTAATCTTTCTAAAAAAGAACTTTCTTTTCTAAAGGGAGGACCCATGTAAGAATAAAAGATCTGTTTTAACATGAAATGGATATCTCCGTATCTTTTCTTTCTGTATATTTCTGACTCATATTTATGAGATGATAAAATATGACAAAAGCTATACCAAGAATTGGTTCACGTAGGAATGGACGTATTAGTTCACCTAAGAATGGACGTAGAATACCAAAAGGAATCATTCATGTTCAAGCGAGTTTCAACAATACCATTGTAACTGTTACAGATGTACGAGGTCGGGTGGTTTCTTGGGCCTCCGCGGGTACTTCTGGATTCAAAGGCACAAGAAGAGGGACACCCTATGCTGCTCAAGCCGCAGCAGTAAATGCTATTCGTACTGTAGTGGATCAGGGTCTGCAACGGGCAGAAGTTATGATAAAAGGCCCTGGTCTCGGAAGAGATGCAGCATTACGAGCCATTCGTAGAAGTGGTATACTATTAAGTTTCGTACGTGATGTAACACCTATGCCACATAATGGGTGTCGACCTCCTAAAAAAAGACGTGTGTAGAAATAGGAATTAAACATATTTCAAGAGAAATAAATAGTTCAATGATCTGATCAAATAATATAATAAGTATTATTATAGTATGGTTCGAGAGGAAGTATTAGGATCCACTCGAACACTACAGTGGAAATGTGTTGAATCAAGAGTAGACAGTAAGCGTCTTTATTATGGTCGTTTCATTCTGTCCCCGCTTATGAAAGGTCAAGCCGATACCATA